AGTCTAATTCGATCCATGAAGAAAAAATCACGCTCTGTAGGATTTGAACCTACGACATCGGGTTTTGGAGACCCACGTTCTACCGAACTGAACTAAGAGCGCTTTCTTGTCAGAATAGAAAAGAATGTAAAGAAAAGGATTCTTTTTTTAACACCAATCCATTTTATTTTATATACATATAGTTTCATAAAAATGAAGGATTCCGTGCAATTTGAATTGATCTCAATGGATTCCTCGTTACTGCTCCTTTGAGCAGGTAGGGATGACAGGATTTGAACCCGTGACATTTTGTACCCAAAACAAACGCGCTACCAAGCTGCGCCACATCCCTTCAATTGTTCTACAGTGTCATTGTAGAGAATTCCTGTCTTGTTTTCCACACCCCTATTTCTGCATTGCGAGGCACAATTTTTCTGCCCATTTCGTCTTTTTTTTGGTCTCATTTAACATATAATAATAAGAAAAGGAAAATCTTATGGAGCGTTGTGCATTTCAATTGGAATTGGGGATTCCGTGTACAACTCTAAGTGGCCCTTAAATACATATGCATCTGATCATATATGCATTATCTTTATGTATTACAATAAATAAAAAAAGGAGGTTTTTCAATGCGAGATCTAAAAACATATCTCTCCGTGGCCCCAGTACTAAGTACGCTATGGTTCGGGGCTTTAGCAGGTCTATTGATAGAGATTAATCGTTTTTTCCCGGATGCGCTGACATTCCCCTTTTTTTCATTCTAGTTATTGACCTCGGAAGGAATGAAGAAGATTAGAGATACAATCAAATATCTGTGACTAATCCCCCCCCCCCCTTTTTTCTCTTTTTTCCCTTTATTTTCTAATTTTTAGAATAAGGGACGAAAGAGAAAGAATAAAAGTGGGTTCGACGCCTGCGAGACTCGGGCTCAAATTCGAATTAAATGAATAAATAGGACTAATAGAGACATTGGGGTAGGGTAGGAAAATCGGGGTCTATGGCAAGAATACAAGATCTTTAACTGAAATACCGCCCTCCGGGTTTAAATAGAGTCTCAAAATCATTGTCTTACTTATTACTTACTATAGCTTTGTTTTGATTTATTATTACTTTATTCTTTATTGATTTTGATCTTTTAGAGTTTAGAGTTGGATTTCAAGTTAGTAATTTCTATTTTTTCCTTCCTTTCTTTTTCTTCGTTTCGAATCAAAATAGAAGAGTTGAGTAAATCCAAAGGAGGTTCATGGCCAAGAGGAAAGATGCGCGGGTAACGGTGATTTTGGAATGTACTAGTTGTATCCAAAACGGTGTTAAGAGGGTATCAGCGGGCATTTCCAGATATATTACTCAAAAGAACCGGCACAATACGCCTAATCGATTAGAATTGAGAAAGTTCTGTCCCTATTGTTACAAACATACGATTCATGGGGAAATAAAGAAATAGATCGAATCAAGTATGTCTTAGCCTTGAACGGGGAAAAATGACATTATATAGAACATATTGAAATATAAATCGAAGATATTTCATTTAAATAAAAAAGAATCCTATTTGGAGTTAAAATGAAATAGGATTTTCGGGATAAGAATAAGAAATAAACTAAACAAACAAACCATGGATAAATCCAAGCGACCCTTTCTTAAATCCAAGCGATCTTTTCGTAGGCGTTTGCCCCCGATTCAATCGGGGGATCGAATTGATTATAGAAACATGAGTTTAATTAGTCGATTTATTAGTGAACAAGGAAAAATATTATCTAGACGGGTGAATAGATTGACCTTGAAACAACAACGATTAATTACTATTGCTATAAAACAAGCTCGTATTTTATCTTTGTTACCTTTTCTCAATAATGAGAAACAATTTGAAAGAATCGAGTCGACCACCAGAACTACTGGTCTTAGAACCAGAAATAAATAGGCTTGTTCTTTGTTCACTTCAATCAGAATTAATCAGAATTCCAACCCGAACTCAAACACGGATTGGTGTTTTGTTTGACAAATCCGAGAATCCGGATTTTATTATTTTATTATCGTGCCGTAAGACAAAAAAAACGAATCGGAAAAAAAAAAGATTTTTTTGATTGAACGTGTTCATTCATTTTGACTACTTTAGCATATTTTCTCATAGTAATTTCGACTCCACCCTCCCGGAGTTCATTCTCCGGGGAACTCCATTTAAATTATTCCGGTGTATTCTTTCCAATCTACTTCTTTTCTGATTTCGTTGGAAATCATATAAAGACAATTCCTATTTGATATAGCTATTTGGGCCAGTATTTTACGATTAAGAAGCAACTGCCTCTTGTATAGATCATGTATGAATTTACTATAACTATAGGATACTCCCCTTTCTCGAATTACTGCGTTTATCCGAGTGATCCACAAACGACGAAAATTTCTCTTTTGCTTATCCCTATCCCGATGAGCTGAAACCAAAGCTCTTATTTTCTGTTGAGTAATAGTTCGAGTAAGTCTTGAATGAGACCCTCGAAAACTTGATGCAAATAAACGAATTTTTGTT